GCTCAATGGACAGACCTTTCCAAATGACATAGCCACGGGGCGCTCAACGGACAGACCGGACCTTTCCGAGCTTCGAATGGATATGGATGCACAAACAATTTTTTTGTGCAACCGAGTGTATTCCTATCTTAATTCAAAGTTCCTAGATGGGGCCATTTACATAGAACATATTACTATTCTAATTACTCTATTCCAAATCAGACGAGAAGTCATTATTCATTACTAAAATAGGTCTCCGTATTGAAATTTAGGTATTCATATAGTATCACCTTTTATTCGTTTTAATAACAGTAACAGAAAAAAATCTCTAAAATGAAAGAAAATCTCTATTTTCTACTTTCTACTGTCTGCATCTATGTATCCTTTCCTTTTGTTTTCATTTTATTCCTATGAAATACCAGACAAACGGAACAATCTTAGAAGGGGTATAATGAAATTCATAAAATTCTTTAATTGTGTTTTCCCATACAAATGATTCGTTTTATTTGATTAATGGGGACAACAAACAATAAATTAGACGAAATTCATTACCGAAATTCATTACATTATCTAAATATACATTATAAAATGATAAGCTATATCATAGAATGATAAGCAATATCATAAAATGATAAGCAATATCATAGAATGATAAGCAATATCAAAATCTAACAAATACTCAAACTTATTGAATATTCTAAAATCGAAAAATATTCAATAAAAAAATGGAATATTATATATATATTAATTATATATTAATTTATATATATATTAATTAATTAATATATATATATAATAATTAATATATAATATATAATAATTAAAATATAATAATTAATTATAATTATTAATAATAATTAAATAATTAATAATAATTAGCAAAAAAATAAAGAAATAGAAAGGGAATGCTCTTATCTTATTCGAATATTTTATTCAAAATGTCTTGTGATCTTCAACCAATTCTGCGCTTCAATATAATTTCCAGGAGTAAGTGCTATAGCTTGTTTCCAATACTCCGCGGCTTGATCGAACCAAGCTTCCGCAACTTCAGAATCTCCCTGTTGAATGGCCTGTTCTCCTCGGTCGGAATAGGCCAGTCAATTCCTTCCCTTAGAACCGTACTTGAGGGTTTCCTACCTCATACGGCTCAGCAGTCAACTCTTTTGATGTCCCTTTTTTTAGTTAATCAAAAGAAGTTAATTACATGAGTTTCAAACTTGAATTTTTATTTGCTTAATAATCCGTTTTATCTTTTCTCCCACCTTCAGCAGAATAACGCATAGGCGTTCTACTATCATTCGAAATTTTTTTATTTTCATTCGAATTTTTTGAAAGGTAACTATCTCGATTTCATATATCAATTTCTATAGAATTTTTGAAAAAGACCTTCCCTCATAAGAAAGAAAAGACTTACTATCTTTGGGATCTGATGCTACACCGCTGCTTAATCTTTCAGGGGGCCAACTCCGTTACATAAGTGGATTCCGAACTTTTGTCTCATATTATGACATAGGTAAGCAGTTCTTATTGTATCGACCAAAAATCTCGCTAATTGATCTTTACGGTGCTTCCTCTATCAATTAGATCCTTTATCCATAGAATAAAGTATCGCGGCATCTTTCTTCATATTTAGATTTCTATGAAGTTTCTTTCTTTTCTACAGCTGATAAAAATCGTTGTTTTGGACGATGCATATGTAGAAAGCCTCTTTTTTTTTACTAGTAGATTTTTTTTTCTCTTTCTGTTCTTTCTATAGTAGAGATAGTCGCACGTAATGACAGATCACGGCCATATTATTAAAAGCTTGTGGTAAGAAGGGGTTTCGCTCTAGTGCCCGAAAATAATATTCCAAGGCTTTTGTGTGTTCTCCATTACTTGTGTGAATAAGGCCTATATTATAGAGTATATAACTTCGATCATAGGGATCAATTTCTAGTCGCATAGCTTCATAATAATTCTGTAAAGCTTCCGCGTAATTTCCTTCGGATTGAGCAGACATCCGTTACGGTCGTCATTCGATTCAAAGAATCTCCGTTCCAGAACCGTACATGAGATTTTCATCTCATACGGCTCCTCCTTTATGTGCATAATGAGACTAGCCTAATACCAAAAAGGAAAAAAGAGTGAAATATTCTCATTATGAACTGAATGGGACTAGTGTTTTTACAAGAAATTTCTAGCCAACCTTCCGGCAAAAGGTCTTGTCTTAACATCAAGCATGTTGGTACTAGATAAAAATGTTAAGTTAACTCCAACAATTTCTTTGTCCTCAACGCCCCTTAAATTTCTAGAAATTAGTCACTTCAACAGTCTTCGATGGCTATACGGGTATCCAAAGTACGAATGAGATGGATATTCGTTGTCCCAACCATTCTTCTTAGTCCCGATCCCAATAAGGAAAAGGGATAATTTCTAACAAAGGTTTCGTTTTGTTGATTCCTAAGCGTAGTGCTTCTTTTCTTCCTTTATGCCGCCTATTGGTACTAATAAAGTAGGAGTAGGGTTAATCGGAAATACATAACCCAAGCCATAGGCGTAACCTTTCGCTCAATGCTCTAATCGACAATTGAAGCATTTGAGGTTGCATTAATCGAGAGGATACACGACAGAAGGAATCGTTTTTTTAGAAACTTCACCTTCAACAAGCGTAGAGCTCTTTCAAATCTTTTTATCCCGGCCAATGTGCCTTTCTCTTAAGACTTGACAGTGGTCAATAAAAAAAAAATCAAATCACACCATCTCGGTAATAGGTAAATGCCTCTTTTTCTCCTGAAGTTGTCGGAATTATTCGTAATAATATATTGGCTACAATTGAAAAGGTCTTATCAATAAAATTTCCAGTTATCCGCGATCTAGGCATAGGTAGCAATCCACTTTTTAATTCCTTTTAATTACCTCTCGGGAGAAAACGATCCCACAAAAAAGTAATTGTAGAGTACGAAATAACATAAAAATGGACTTAACTCATAAAAAAAAAGATAGATAGACCACCCGTTCGATTTGTTCCAATCCCTTGATTTAAGCCAGTATAGATATCAGAAAAAGAGAGGAAGGCCATCTTCGCAAACATGACATGAATAGATATATATCTTTATTGATAGATATATATCTATATTGTATTGTTTTTATGAAAAAGTTTTTCATAAAAACAACAAAAAAGCATTTCCTTGGGAGTATAAAGATAATGTTTTTTTGTTTTGATTAAAAGGTTTCTATTCTATTTTTAGAGTTTTTTCTAGTTAGAATGAATAGGGCGTACTGTACCTATCCAACATCTAATCTAATAGAAATGACTCGCGATTCACTCGCTTTCTGGGCCATAATCATTATGTAGGAGAGATGGCCGAGTGGTTCAAGGCGTAGCATTGGAACTGCTATGTAGGCTTTTGTTTACCGAGGGTTCGAATCCCTCTCTTTCCGTACCTTCATCAAAATTCTCAATGTGACTGACCACAATGTATCAAATCACATAATAACGGATACCTTTATTCCAAGAACCTTTCCTTGATATGGATTCTTTATCCCGAATTTCTCTGGAAAGACTAGGCAAGGGATGAAAATACCCATATCATTCTATGATATATCAATGGGGGATAATCCTCCGATCAACCCCTTACTTTACTTTAGATTTCTTTACTTATGACTTGGGTGATTGGGGCAAAATTGTCCGAACAACCCCTCTTTTTTTAGTTAGGTTTAAGTCTGACGAGAATAATATTCTACGACTAGCAATTCATTTATTTGCAAACCAACCCATTTACTATCTATTATTTGATTGACCAATCCTTTATATTGGAATGGGTGAAGAGTCAAATGTTTTGGCAATTTCTCCTGGGGGAATGAATGAAGAGAATTTTGAATCATATCTTTCGATTTTTGTTCATCCTTCACTGTAATAAGATCTTGGGGTTTGCAGCGATAACTTGGTATATCGACTATACGACCATTAACTAAAATATGTCTATGATTAACTAATTGGCGGGCTTGAGGAATAGTTGACGCCATACCTAATCGAAAAAGGATATTATCCAAACGCATTTCAAGTAATTGTAGTAAAACCCGACCCTTCGGTCCTTTGGCTTTTGCGGCGATACGAACGTATTTCAGTAATTGTCGTTCTGTAAGACCATAATGAAAGCGCAATTTTTGTTTTTCTTCTAAACGAATACAATATTGAGATTTTTTACCAGAGCGCGAAAAAGCACTCCTGGCTATAGGACTTTTACTAGTTAATCCCGGTAAAGCCCCCAAACGGCGTATTTTTTTGAAACGAGGTCCTCGGTAACGTGACATAAATACTCCTAATTTGCCCTATTTTATTGAAATTACATAAACCTAAATTCAAACTGAACTAGAACTAAAGGATAAATATAATAAATGAAGTCAAATCTACTGAAGTATTCGAATTATACTATAAAGAATACTGAGATGGATTGTATTAATATTCGAACTTTCTTATATATACCTTGTATATACCTTATATATACACAAAGAATGTATATAGGAAAAGAGAAGGGTCCTTTTCTTTTTCTTGATTTGTTTTGCGGAGATTTAACTACTCTAACAATTCTTTAGAACTTTACATTCCTACGACATAATAATCGGTAACCTTTGGAAAAAAAGAAAGAAGTCTTTTCACTTTAATTTAAAAAAGACATTATCAATCACGTAAAAACTCAAACAAATAGAAAAAAGCCAGCTATCGGAGTCGAACCGATGACCATCGCATTACAAATGCGATGCTCTAACCTCTGAGCTAAGCGGGCTCGCATAACATAAATTGTACATCCATAGGAATTTAGTAAACTGCAAGAATCTTAGCTATTAACTTTTCATTCTTAGTTATTCAGAATTAATATGAATGTAGAAAAGAAATAATATATATATATAATGTAAAAGATAAAGAATTAAAAGAAAAGAATTGACCCTTCGAGTATTCCAAATTGCATGATCAAAATGATAGAAGGAGAGGCATATAGGAAAAATATGGTATAATATATAAAAAATATGCTATATATATA